GCAGTAATGTTGATTATTTATTCGGCGTTAAAGACATTCGGAATTTCATCTCTGATGACACTTTTTTAGTTAGTGATAGGAATGGAGACAGTTATTCCATCTATTTTGATATTGAAAATCAGATTTTTGAGATTGACAACGATCATTCTTTTCTGAGTGAACTAGAAAGTTCTTTTTATAGTTATCGAAACTCGAGTTATCTGAATAATGGATTTAGGGGCGAAGATCCCTACTATAATTCTTACATGTACGATACTCAATATAGTTGGAATAATCACATTAATAGTTGCATTGATAATTATCTTCAGTCTCAAATCTGTATAGATACTTCCATTATAAGTGGTAGTGAGAATTACGGTGACAGTTACATTTATAGGGCCCTTTGTGGTGGTGAAAGTCGAAATAGTAGTGAAAACGAGGGTTCCAGTAGACAAACTCGCACAAAGGGCAGTGATTTAACTATAAGAGAAAGTTCTAATGATCTCGAGGTAACTCAAAAATACAGGCATTTGTGGGTTCAATGCGAAAATTGTTATGGATTAAATTATAAGAAATTTTTTAAATCAAAAATGAATATTTGTGAACAATGTGGATATCATTTGAAAATGAGTAGTTCGGATAGAATTGAACTTTTGATCGATCCGGGTACTTGGGATCCTATGGATGAAGACATGGTCTCTCTGGATCCCATTGAATTTCATTCGGAGGAGGAGCCTTATAAAGATCGTATTGATTCTTATCAAAGAAAGACAGGATTAACCGAGGCTGTTCAAACAGGCATAGGCCAACTAAACGGCATTCCCGTAGCAATTGGGGTTATGGATTTTCAGTTTATGGGGGGTAGTATGGGATCCGTAGTCGGAGAGAAAATCACCCGTTTGATTGAACACGCTGCCAATCAAATTTTACCTCTTATTATAGTGTGTGCTTCTGGGGGGGCGCGCATGCAGGAAGGAAGTTTGAGCTTGATGCAAATGGCTAAAATATCGTCTGCTTTATATGATTATCAATTAAATAAAAAATTATTTTATGTATCAATCCTTACATCTCCGACAACTGGTGGAGTGACAGCTAGTTTTGGTATGTTGGGGGATATCATTATTGCCGAACCCAATGCCTACATTGCATTTGCAGGTAAAAGAGTAATTGAACAAACATTGAATAAAACAGTACCCGAAGGTTCACAAGCAGCTGAATACTTATTCCAGAAGGGTTTATTCGACCTAATTGTACCACGTAATCTTTTAAAAAGCGTTCTGAGTGAGTTATTTAAGCTCCACGCCTTTTTTCCTTTGAATCAAAAGTCAAGCAAAATCAAGTAGAGCACTAAGTTCAATTATTTTATTTGTGTTTGTAGCAAAAAAAGTAGTTAGTTTATCGGAATCAAAGTAAATAAGATAATAATGGCCTTTTCTTTGGTGATAGAAGATCTAATTGTAGAAAGAATCAAAACTAAAGTTGAGGATAACTCTTTTTTTGACCTATATTCCTGATTACGAATCAAGAAGCCTTTATCACCAAGAGCAAGAGTGAGTTCTTCCTTTCGTGAAATTAGGAAAATAAAACGAATTTCTTCTTGTCTTAGGTATATAATTTGAAATTTAAATATAGATAATAGAGTTTTGTATCTTTCTCTATCTCCCGAAAAACCATTTTAGCTAAAAATTCATGTTGGGTCGGATTCGAACGAATCTTTCGATAATCTGTAAAAAACTCTTTATCTATTTTTAGAAAATTAGAAGACAAGAACAAAAGAAATGAAGAAAAATCATAAAGTTTATTATCATACATATCTTTCTCATGTAGGAGATGAATAAGTCCATTTATTTAGTTCTACAGTTCTACATTCTTTGCACTTATTCTTATTATACGTACTCAGTTAGGTTTAGATATATAGATACTTAGATCTATACTAAGAATTTGAAATTCTTCAAATTCTATTAATAATAAATATTATCTAATTAGAATTCTTAGAATTCAAATTCTTAATTTAATTATAATTATTACAAGATATCTTTATTTATATAATAACATAATAAGAGATACAAATAGTAAATCGAGGTACCCCTTCTATGACAAATTTGAACCTTCCATCTATTTTTGTGCCGTTAGTAGGCCGAGTCTTTCCGGCATTTGCTATGGCTTCTTTATTTCTTCATGTTCAAAAAAACAAGATTGTTTAGATCCGCTGGGACCCAATCTCATCCATTTTTTTTGAAAACGTGGACTTGTATCATAACACGGATATCTATTTATTGGAATATAGTATAACATGTGATTTCCACCGAACATAAAGGAAAAAACTCTTATGCCTGCAGAAACATGATATATGGATATATCAATTCTAGTAATTTTCAAATAGATCAGGATCGCTGGATGGCTGAAATGTAGTCGGTGAATCTCTATGTATATCGATATGTATAGTGGGATCGTATTAAATAAAGAGTATGTTATTATTTTAGATTTAACCAATTTGATGAATTACTCCTAAAGGTTGACA